TCTGGGGTTTACATATACTCATATGTTTTGTTATAATTGAAATTGAGAAATCTTTTTTAATTGAAAAATCAATACTGATTAGTTCTGCTTCCATTTTTATGTTGTCATTAGGAAAACACAATTTGAAATTCAAATCCCAGAATCGTTCATGAATTCCAAGTAAGGAGTCAATGGTTCAAATTTCTCGTCTGAAAAATACACATTTTTTTTCTCAATAGAAAAACGAGAGAATGTTTTTAGCATTGTGTATTTTCAGATACTATACAATCAAAGGGATGGATCAAATCCAATCAAAAGGGGTATTTCTTTTTTTTTTAGTAAATAAAAGGATTAAGGAAAACAGAAGTCAAAATGCAAGTACAATAATAATTCCGTAATCCGGAAAAAATTGCACCTATTTTCTATCATTTTGGCGGCATGGCCGAGCGGTAAGGCGGGGGACTGCAAATCCTTTTTCCCCAGTTCAAATCCGGGTGTCGCCTGAATCCTGAATCACCAAAAAACTCGAAATCATAATCGATTTATTGGATGGATTTCTCAATAGTGTTCGGTAGAACCCATTTTTGACTCTGCGACATTAATTCCACTATTATTACTGAGGAATAATTCCTTCGTATTTATAGAGATTAGGGGACATAATGCACATGGATATAGTAAGTCTCGCTTGGGCTGCTTTAATGGTAGTCTTTACATTTTCCCTTTCACTCGTAGTGTGGGGAAGAAGTGGGCTTTAGAAGTACTACTAATTGAGTTCAGGAATCAAACCCGCTTGTTTTCTAGATCGTTCTGCAACGCACTTTGAACTATTTAAAATCAAAACTCTGAATTTGGAATCCCATTGGATTCCAATGGAGTAATCTATGATAGGAATCATACTCTTTCAATCCAAGAGATATTTCTCCCGTCTTTGTACTTCGAAAAGAAAGGGATTCAGATGATTGGAAATTTATTCCAACCTAAAATTCTTCCGAAATTTTCTATTTCAATCAACGGGAATGGGGCTCTTACTATCTTTATAGACGGATACTAAGGAAGTTTTTCTTTTTTTATTTATTTCCCTCTTAACTCTTCAAAAAAGAAGTCGTTTTGTTAAGCGTATACACACTTTCTATAAGAAATGATATCGAGATAGTGGTTGTTTAAGGAGAGACTGGTCAATAATAAGATCTTGCCTCGGGCGGGTTACATATCGGGCATTTACCCTTTGGTTTCTATTCGAATTTTAGAAAGGCGGTTTAGGCTTTATCACCTTATTTCATATGGCGTTAAAAATAGGCGAGGTTTCCCCTTACTTATTAGTAAAAGGAAAGGAATTAGAATCCTAAAATAAGAATGATTTTAGATTGAGCGGAACAAATAGATGTAGCAAATTGGGTCTTATGTCAATTCCATAAAATATATGGAATATATTGATATGGAAATGGAATTAATATACACATATAGGAAGAGAATATTGTAGATTGATATATAGAAACTTAAGCGTTTATCTTTATTCTAGATTACAGCTTTATAGACTAAGAGATAGATAGTATGGTAGAAAAATGAATTTTTCTACCATACTATCTATCTCTTAGATAATTTCCGATTCTAGTGCGCTCATTTCATTTAAGTTAAGACGTGAAATTGGACCCCTTTCATTTTACTTCGTAAATTTTTGATAAGAACTTGGAAGGAAAGTTTGATTCAAATTCATTTGAAAATTCAATCGAATTAATCATTTTGACTGACTGTTTTTACGTAAATGATAAGTAGAAAGGCGGTAGGAACTAGAATGAATAGTGCAGTAGCAATAAATGCAAGAATATTTACTTCCATAATCTCATCGGTTTTTTACTTCGCAATAACTCGGGATTTAATCCCCTAGAGATGATAAATCTTTCGTCTATCGTCTGTAAATTCAATGGATGAATTACCTCTCGATGATCTTGAACCGAATCACTATCATGAATAACAATATCTGATCTATCAAATCAACCCGTCGTCAAGACTTGAATAGTATAACATAGGAAGTTCTTTTATCCATACCGAATCAAAATTTTGATTCCTAACTCAATTACTCCGAAATGATATTTATCATCCGTTTCCTTGTTTTTTCTATAACCCACCTTTGCGTCTTCCTTGGAGAATCTTCTGATGAAGGATCATCAGATTGCCCTTCCACTTCAATTAATTACATAGTTCCGAACCTAACAAACAAAAAAAGCGAGATGGAAAAATAGGAAAAAAAAAAAGAAATCAAGACTCCTTTTTGCTTTGGGAATGCAAGTATACCCCTTGACATTCTTTACTAGTTCATAGAAAGGGAAAAATGGATTTTTGTATTTATTGGATCCGTCGGGACTGGCGGGGCTCGAACCCGCAGCTTCCGCCTTGACAGGGCGGTGCTCTAACCGATTGAACTACAATCCCAGGGAAATAAGGGATCTGGCAGAAATTTTGATTCTTTTTTATCTTCGTATGGGGTCTTTCTAAAGGACAAGGGATTTTCTACTATCTCATG